TATTACTCTTTCCTTTTTTTTGGATTATTTTTTGTTTGTTATTGTCTTCTTTATTATATTTCTTTCGAATGAATCGAAAATTCCAGAGTATATCTTTTCACGGGTCGAACCAAAAAAAAATAAACTTCGAATATTTCCCTCTTTACTTTACCTTTATCCGGCAGAAAAAAAAAAGGAAAATTCCCTATTTTTTTGTCCATGTCCCTAAATTAAATATTAAATAATAGGAGACTTAAATGAAAGTCCCTTTCTCGCATTCGCTCTCCTGCATCAATATGGAAATATTTGGTACATGAAGCCATGATCTGATATCTATATCGAAATCCTATATAGATATAAACTGATCTTTTTCTGGAATCAAAGAAATATATTGAAAAATATATTGCTCTTGTGACTCGGAAGAAATGGTTTCTCTGTGGAGGAAGGGAATAGCGATTTATTCCTATGGAGCATCCAGGAACAAGAAGATTCAATCGGAAATATCGACAAATTCTTGCGTGGTCCAAGGAAATAAAAAAAAGGGTCCGCTTCTACAATTTTATCTCTATCCAATTTGAATATCAGAATAGCTGATATAGTCATGATTCAATGGGTCAGGTCCACTTACTTTTTCTTTTCTTGATTTCTAATTTTTCCGATGGATTTAATTGGAACAATGGAGAAGTAGTAAAACTTGGGTTTGTCGATTCATAATTGAGATTGGGTATTATCTCGAATATCCATGTCCCGGGACCAAAAATATAAATAATGAAACATGAGGAGGAGTATAGCCTGTAGTGACATAGTAGTCCTCCTAATAAGTGGGATTCCTTATTATCATAATGAACAAATGTTCAACTTTATACCTATAACTCATTAGAATGATAACTCATTATGCGGTCCGTTTCCCTTTTTTTTTATTACAAATATCAATAATATCTCTATTCTCCGATGAAAAATGAAGACTAAGGCGGGAGCTTCGTGGAAAAAGCCCTTTATCGGATTTGAACCGATGACTTACGCCTTACCATGGCGTTACTCTACCACTGAGTTAAAAGGGCCATTTTCTTCAATTCATGAAGAGGCCACTAACCACTATGAGTCTACTGCATGTATCTATGTATAGACTATATGTACATATATACATGTATGCATAGGGGGCTCATTCAAGAACAAGCCATTTGATTTACCTAGGAAGTTCTAGGGTCAAATCAAATGATTATTTATATTTGAGAAATATCAATGCAATGAATTGTTTCGCTCCTAATTGCTTTGCTTTTATTGACCCATCGAGGCGAGATTCACTTGATTGATACATGTACCAATCCGACATAGATCCAAAATATTTCATCGAATCATGTGATGAAGGATTCGACTCGTACCCTGAACTGAATTCTTATAAAAAAAAAAAGAATCTTTTCGATTACTTGTCAATCCCTTCCCAGATTTACGAGTTCTACATCACCTTTTTGAATCAATCAAAAAAAATTCTATCATTTCTGAATTTCCTGGCTTAGTGTTAGTGAGGCATATCTCGTCTTAACGATGAGCGAATCAATGAGTGAAAATTGAAGAAAGGGGGTTTGACTTTTTTTTTGTCGGACAAATCCCCGCTGAGGGGATCCTATACTTCGTCATATATATATGATGGTTCATGAATGAACAATCCAAAAATTCTATGTAATTGTGGAAGCAAGAAAGATTCTTCGGATCTAGTCATGCCATTACATTATATTATATTGACAATTCCAAAAAACTGCTCATACTATGAGCATAATATGATGGCGATCGGGCAGGTATGCCCCTATCGTCTAGCGGTTCAGGACATCTCTCTTTCAAGGAGGCAGCGGGGATTCGACTTCCCCTGGGGGTAGGGTATTACGAAAGGAAGTTGATCATGGATTATCAATAAGCCTAGAATTGATTCTTCCTGGGTCGATGCCCGAGCGGTTAATGGGGACGGACTGTAAATTCGTTGGCGATATGTCTACGCTGGTTCAAATCCAGCTCGGCCCAATAATTCGCCGATCCATGGGGATGATATAACCAATTTGTCCTCCAGAAATGCCTGATATAGAGGAATAAATAGTCCATTTTTTCTGCTATATCCCTATTTCTTTGTTCATTTGTTCCCACGCGTTCTGATCTTTCTAACGATCTAGATTAATAATCTTTAAATAGAAGAAGGAGTAAAGAAAAAAAGAGTCCTTTTTTTTTTCATTGAAAGATTGATTATCTTATCAATCGGTGTGGCAATAACCACAGGATTACTAGTAATCCGTGTCACTCTCACTATAGTTCATATCCATGTGAATATCAATCACTCGTGTTTCTGGTAAAACACGGCAATTATAAATATAAAGAAATTATAAGAATATGTATGAGAATATGTATGCTGTATAACTCATTTCCCTGGGATTGTAGTTCAATCGGTCAGAGCACCGCCCTGTCAAGGCGGAAGCTGCGGGTTCGAGTCCCGTCAGTCCCGACCTAGAATCCGATGAATCCATCAATTCATCTCTCCATTTTCTGTGAAGGGGGGGCAAGGGGCAGAATTGAATTCTCAGCGGTGGACCTTATTTCTTTCGTTTTTCGTTTCGCATTTCTCATCGAACAAATACGGTAATTTCAATTACTTCAACTAGTACCGATTGATGGGAGAGAGACATATGTAGATTGAATTGATCGGTGGTATCACCATATTTAGGATTCCAAGAGAGACTGTACTGGTCTGGCTTTTTCGATTGCTCCTGATCAATGGAATGAAATAGAGTACCCATATGTTTTCTGGGAACACATGCACAAATTGTATTCGTTTATTGTACGATACACAATTAACTTAATATAGAATATAGTTACCCCGACAGCGACAGAGTACTTTTCAGATGAAACCTACCCCCTTTTCTAACTCCGATTTTGTGTAACCTCAATTACGAATTGAAAACAATTTCTCTATCTCATTTGAATTGCATACTTTCTTTTTGATGTATGTGTTTCAGTCCTCAATCCAAGGAAAGAAGATACTAATATAATAAAAGATCAAACAAAGATCCGCCTCTCTTGTCTTGTTCTAGGGAGGGAAGGAATGAATAGATTTTTTTCTTCCTATTTTACCCCATCGAAGAAAGAACAAAATCAATAAATAAAATAGTGAATTTATCGGAATATTCGATCTTTTTTTTATACCGGGACCCATTTTTATCACACTTCTCTGTCTCCCAAGAAGATTAGATCATCACAAAAACTTCGCTTAGAACTTAACTCATCCTTTTTTCCATTTCACTCCTACTGTTTGGGTCTGTGACCAATGGAACACCGGTTAGATAATACCTCATCAGATGATTGTATAAGGAAGACGGTAGGTTATAGAAAAGAAAGAGTGGAAATGAGAAATTCAATGGGATTCTTGATTGAATCAGGAATCCCATTTTGGATTCGGTATGGATAAAGGATCTTCCTATGTTATACTATTCAATTCTCGACGATGAATCCGATTTGATAGATCAGATATTGTTATTCATGATATTGATCCGATTCAGTATCATCAGGATGCAATCCATCCCATGGAATTTTCAGGAGAAAGACTTATTATCTCTATGGGATTAGATCCCGAGTTATTGCAAAGCAAAAAAAAAAACGATGAGATTATGGAAGTCAATATTCTCGCATTTATTGCTACTGCGCTGTTCATTCTAGTTCCTACTGCTTTTTTACTTATCATCTACGTAAAAACAGTCAGTCAAAATGATTAATTTGAATGAAACTTGTAGTTCTTATCAATGATTGAAGAAATGAAAGGAATTCAAATCCCAAGTCTTAAATGAAATGAGTGGATTGGAGTCAGCAGTATATGAGATAGTATGGTAGAAAGAACTATATGAACCTTTCTACCACACTATCTATTATTGTATTGTATAAAGTTGTATAAAGATATGTGCTTGATATGGATCAATCTATAATATGTATCTACGTATGTCTACATGTAAATAGCACTCCAATTCTATTTCTTCGCTACATCCATTTGTATTGATTCCGATCAATCTGAAATAATCGAACGTCAACTCTTCTAATTCCTAAGTTTCTGATTATTTTCAATATGGATCCCGAGATCTATCGAAACAATCAATGTAGGAAGAATAGTATAGGCATATATTATATAAATTATATAAAAGGAAAAAAAATAGGGGTTGGTTGCTCCTCATTGTAATATCCATAATTCTGGTAAGGGCCGGTTCATCGAAATAGAATATTTAGGAAGAATTCGGTTGGAAAAAATTTCCATTTCCTATCATGTGTGTTCAGTTTGGAAATACGAACATGGGAATTAAATCATTGAAATCTTTGTTTGATCGAAGGGTTCTTATTCATATATTACTGGATTCTGGTAGAATTTTTGAAATGGGTATATTTTTTTTTTAGCTTCGCAGAATGATCTATTAAACAATTGATACAATTCGATTACTCAACTCAATTATCAATTAGTAGTACCCCTAGAGTCCACTTCTTCCCCATACTACGAGTGAAAGGGAAAATGTAAAGACTACCATTAAAGCAGCCCAAGCGAGACTTACTATATCCATGTGAATTATGTCCCCTATCTCTATGAATATGAAGGAATTATTCCATTATTTATCATTAATAATAGTGGAATCAATGGTGCAGAGTCAAAATGGGATTCTGACCTAATGCTATTGATGAACCAATCCAATGAATACACTCGTAACAAGTTCCTATATGATTTCTGGTAGAATTGGGAAGCATTAATCACAAGCAAGATACACAGTTACCCCCTTGGAAGTTTCAAGGGAATCTTACTAATGGAATATGTAGGAATAGTAAGACCTATTGTTTGTTGCCTTTCATAAGCAAAAGGCCGAAAAATATACCATCAAGATCGATAACTATCTATCACATACCTCTATCTCACATCTAAGCCTTACTGTCTCTGTTTCTGTGAAACAATCGGGAGACACCCTATTACATTCTTGGCGGGGTTACCAAAAAGAAAGAATTTTTTCTTT